AGAAAAACCCCCGCTGCTACCATCGTAGCGGCATGGATAAGAGCGGAAATAGGAGTAGGCCCCTCCATAGCATCAGGTAACCATACATGAAGGGGAAATTGTGCAGATTTCGCAACAGCACCGGCAAATAAAAGAACAGCACACAAAGTAACAAACGGAAAATTCACTTGATTATTGTAAACCGAGTTATTGAACATTTCGAATAAATCTCGAAATTCAAAACTACCAGTTATCCAAAAAAAAGAAAAAATTCCCAATAATAAACCAAAATCCCCTACACGATTAGTTACAAACGCTTTTTGACAAGCATCTGCTGCAAGAGGTCGTGTGAACCAAAACCCTATTAATAGATAAGAACACATCCCAACCAATTCCCAAAAAATATAAATTTGTATCAAATTTGAACTAGTAACTAATCCCAACATCGAAGTACTGAAAAAACTCATATAAGCAAAAAATCTCAAGTATCCTTGATCGTGAGCCATATAATTATCACTATAAATAAGAACCGTAATTCCAACAGTAGTGATTAACATTAACATAATAGAAGTAAGTGGATCGATCAAGTAGCCGAAGTCTAAAGAAAAATCATTATCGAGTGTCCACGACCATACATATTGATAGATAGAACTGCTATTTATTTGCTGAATAGCAAGATTAGTTGAAAAAATCATGACTATACTTAACAATAAAATAGTCGGAAGAGTCCACAGACGACGAAGATTTTTTGTTGCTGTCGGAAAAAGAAGAAGTCCCACTCCTATTAATATAGGAACTGGAAGCAGAACGAAAGGTATGATCCACCCATATTGATATGCCTGTTCCATAAAAAAAGTTTTTGAATTCTTAATTAATATTAAATTTTTCCGATTGACCGGACCTTACCTCTTTTGAAAGGACTCAATAAAGGGATAAAGATATGCACTAAGTTAACCTAACTTAAATAGAATTTTTTAATTTTTATTTCTTTTTATACTTATTCTTATTCATTCTGAGTTTCTGCTAAAGGTAAATACTTCAAATATTCAAATCAAGAAGTTCCAATTGGTCAAATGAAAGAGATTGATTACCAGTCTACTTCAAATTTGAAAATTCAAGTCAAATTAAGTATATTTTTCCTGAGTTTAACAATATTCTTCTTTTTTTTGAGTAAAATTTACTACAATTTTCTGATTTATCTCGCTTTTCTTATTTATTCTTTTCCTTTTTTATAAAACAATATTATCTATAAAATAAATAGATAATTAATTAGAAAATAGAAAAGCACAGATCTTTTTTGAACACTAGATGTCTTTCACATCCAGCTAGCAATCTCTTAATTCTTTTTTTAAATGGCAGTTCCAAAAAAACGCATTTCTGCATCAAAAAAGCGTATTCGTAAAAATTTTTGGAAAAGAAAGGGATATTGGGCAGCGTTAAAAGCGTTTTCCTTAGGAAAATCTCTTTCTACCGGGAATTCAAAAAGTTTTTGTACGACAAACAAATAAAATACGTATTAAAACATAATACGTTGGAATAATTTCAATCAGCCTGACTCAAAACTTGACCCATTTCAAAAATTCCCGAATTCCATTTCCTATTGAGTTAATATACAGGAAATGGAATTCGGTGTGTTATTAGAATAAATTGTTTGGTTTACCTTACGAAAAAAAAAAAAAAAAATACTTTCTTTTTTGTTAACATAAAAACACAAGATATTCCACTTTTTTTGTCTATTTCAAGGCGGGGGGTATTTTTTCCTCATCAATCCATTTGTTACAAAAAAAGTAGAACTTTCCTTTTTTCCAAGAATTCAAGTCAAGGAAAGTCTAAAATACATAAAAAAGCAAAAATCCTAAACGAAAAAAATGAACCTTCAAACACCTATTTGAACAAATTGTTTTCATCAATTTGTAAAAAATATTGCATCCAATTAAATTCTTAAATCTAGACGATTTTTTATTAATAGGTTATTATGAGTTCAAGACAAGCCGCTATGGTGAAATCGGTAGACACGCTGCTCTTAGGAAGCAGTGCTAGAGCATCTCGGTTCGAGTCCGAGTGGCGGCATCTCCTAAAACAAGGTAATTAGATCCTATAATGAATTCAAATTCCTATTTCTATTTAATAATTACGGGACTCTATTTTTATGATATTTTCAACCTTAGAGCATATATTAACTCATATTTCTTTTTCGATTATTTCAATTATAATATCAATTTATTTGATAACCTTTTTAGTCGATGAAATCGTAAAACTATATGATTCATATAAAAAAGGCCTGATAATAACTTTTTTATGTCTAACAGGATTATTAATAACTCGTTGGATTTATTCGGAACATTTTCCCTTAAGCAATCTATATGAATCATTAATCTTTCTTTCGTGGAGTTTTTCCCTTATTCATATAATTCCGTATTTCAAAAAAAAGAAGAATCTTCTAAGCCTAATAATTTTCCCAAGTGCTATTTTCACTCAGGGCTTTGCTACTTCGGGCCTTTTTGCTGAAATACACGAATCCACAACCTTAGTACCTGCTCTTCAATCCGAATGGCTAATAATGCACGTAAGTATGATGATATTAGGCTATGCAGCCCTTTTATGTGGATCATTATTATCAGTATCGGTTCTAGTCATTACAGTTCGAAAAAAGAGAAAGTTTTTTCCTACGAGTAATTATTTATTAAATTTTAATGAGTCATTTTTCGTCGGTGAAATGGAATATATGAAGGAAGGAAATAATGTTTTAGAAAATAGTTCTTTTTTTTCTCCGAAGAATTATTACAGGTCACAGTTGATTCAACAATTGGATTATTGGAGTTATCGGGTTATTAGTTTAGGCTTTATCTTTTTAACCACAGGAATACTTTCTGGAGCAGTATGGGCTAACGAAGCATGGGGATCCTATTGGAGTTGGGATCCAAAAGAAACTTGGGCTTTTATTACTTGGATCGTATTTGCGAGTTATTTACATACTCGAACAAATAGCAAATTTAAGAGTACAAATTCAGCAATTGTAGCGTCTATTGGCTTTCTTATAATTTGGATATGTTATTTTGGGGTCAATCTGTTAGGAATAGGACTACATAGTTATGGTTCATTTGCATTAACATCGAATTGAATTCAAAAAGCGGTTCTTACGAATAGGAATCAAAAAGTTTACAACACATATCAGATAAAAAACTTTGGATGAATTGGCGAGAACCCCGTGAATGACTATAATAATACACGGGGTTCTCGCCAGTTCATATTGCATTTTTCCTTAACTTAAGAGAAGAAGAAAAAGCCCTCTTTTCTTTTTTCTTCTTGTCAGTGGACAAGGAACACTTTTCAAATCAAATGAGACGATTTTTTTGTTTTCTTTATTTAGAAAAACTATCTAGAAAAAGAATTAGATAGAATAACTTCCATTTTTTCAACTGATAATGAAAGAACGAAATCGGGGTACATACCAATACCTAGTACAGGTAAAAAAATGGAGATGGAAAGAAACAGCTCTCGTGGTCCCGAATCAAAAAAATAAGAGTTTTGAACATTAAATATCTTGTATCCATAGAACATCTGGCGTAACATAGATAATAAATAAATAGGAGTTAATAGCATTCCTATTGCCATTACAAATGTAATTAAGAGTTTTGTCATTAAAAGATATTTTTGACTAGTAATTAGCCCCAAAAAGACTATTAATTCGGCAACAAAACCACTCAAACCTGGTAATGCAAGGGAGGCCATCGAAAAGCTACTGAACATTGTGAATATTTTTGGCATTGGGATAGCTACTCCACCCATTTCGTCAAGATAAAGAAGACGTATTCTATCATAAGTCGTTCCGGCCAAGAAAAAGAGCGCAGCACCAATAAATCCATGAGATATTATTTGTAAAAGGGCTCCGTTTAGTCCCATATCGGTGATCGAACCAATTCCTATAATTATGAACCCCATATGAGATACAGAGGAATAGGCTATTCTTTTTTTTAAATTCTGTTGACCAATAGATGTTGAAGCTGCATAGATTATTTGCATTGCGCCTACTATCATAAACCAAGGAGAAAATATAGAATGAGCATGAGGGAATAATTCCATATTGATGCGAATTAATCCATACGCTCCCATTTTTAATAAGATTCCGGCTAGAAGCATACAAGTACTATAATGTGCTTCTCCATGGGTATCTGGTAACCATGTATGTAGGGGTATAATTGGCAATTTAACAGCAAAAGAAATAAAAAATCCAATATATAATATTATTTCCAAGGCCACAGGATAAGTCTGGTTGGTTAATGTTTCCATATTTAATATTGGTTCAGTAGAACCATATAAACCGATACCCAGAACTCCCATTAAAAGAAAAACAGAACCTCCTGCCGTGTACAAAATAAATTTTGTAGCCGAATACAGACGTTTTTTTCCTCCCCACATAGATACAAGTAGATAAACGGGAATTAATTCTAACTCCCACATGAGGAAAAAAAGTAAAAGGTCTCGAGAAGAAAATAATCCTATTTGTCCACTGTACATTGCTAACATCAGGAAATGAAATAATCGCGAATCTCGAGTAACCGGCCAAGCCGCTAAGGTAGCTAAAGTGGTGATGAATCCCGTCAGTAAAATGGGTCCTATAGAGAGTCCATCTATTCCTAATCTCCAATGGAAATCAAAAAAATTGATCCATTTATAATCTTCTACTAGTTGGATTAATGGATCATCCGATCGGAAATGATAACAGAATGCATAAGTCGTTAAAAGAAGCTCTAATACGCAAATACATATAGTATACCAACGTATTAATCTATTTCCTCTATGTGGAAGAAAGAAAATTAAGGAACCCATAAATATGGGCAAAACTACAATTATTGTTAAGAAAGGAAAATGATTCGTGGTAAAGACAAGATACACTTGGGCCAGAAAAACCGGTGCTCAAAATCAAATTCGAATATTTTGAGCACCGGTTTTGTCGGTAAAAAAACCAAGAAAATGGAGTCAAGTAGAGTTTTATGGAACGTATCAATAAGCTAGACCCATACTGCGAGTTGTTTCATGCCATAAATAAACTCGAACACTCAAGAAATCCGTTGGACAGGCGGATTCACATCTCTTACAACCAACACAGTCCTCGGTCCTTGGAGCAGAAGCGATTTGTTTAGCTTTACATCCGTCCCAGGGTATCATTTCTAATACATCGGTGGGGCACGCCCGGACACATTGAGTACATCCTATACATGTATCATAAATCTTTACTGAATGTGACATTGGATCTATACATTTTTGAACGTCATAAATTTTCGATCTAGTAAACTAACTTCTAAATGAATCCTATATTTAGATACCAGACGAATCAATGAGTGATCAGAACCAATCTACTTCCGAATTGGTTTTGAGCGAAAGCCAAAATACTTTGATTTCTTATGTTTTTGTTTTTACAACCACGAACTTATCTTACCGATATCAAACCCACTAATTTGAACCAATTTATGAATATTCCAGTTCCATTTATTCCATTTAAATGATTAATATTATTTATTCAATAAATTGGATTGGTTAATACGTGTTGATTTTCGGTTACGATAAATTGATGAAACAATAGCCAATCCGATGGCTGCTTCAGCGGCTGCAATAGCTATAACAAAAATTGAGAAAATGTCTCCTCTTAATTGACGACTATCAAAAATATCAGAAAATGTTACAAAATTGATATTAACTGAATTTAATATAAGTTCAAGACACATAAGAGCTCTAACCATATTTCGACTTGTGATCAATCCATAGACACCAATAGAAAATAAATAGGCACTCAAAACAAGTATATGTTCGAGCATCATTAACCAACTCCTTATCAATCTTGATTCGTTTCAATCTGAACAATAATTCAAGTGCTTCAATTCGATTCTAACAAGTATGGAATAAAACAAGAGATATAGACTGGTAATTGATAAAACGATTATAACATTCCTTTTCCATTAATTCTATTTTATTACTCGTTTAAAAGGTTCATTATTGACGGGCTATAGCAATTGCACCTATTAAAGCGACTAAAAGAATTATTGAAATGAGTTCAAATGGAAGAAAAAAATCTGTTGATAAATGAATTCCGATTTTTTGACTATTACTTATCAAATCTTGTTCTAGAATCTGATTTGATTTTGTAGTACAAAGGATCCCATACCAAGACGTATCTAGAATAGTACTGATTAGTGAAATAAAAAGACTTGTACAAACCATTGAAGTAACCCCATCCCCGACGGTCCAAAGATGAAAATCTTTGTAATATTCTGAACCGTTCATAAACATTACAGCAAAAATGATTAAAACATTGATAGCTCCCACATAAATAAGGAGTTGCGCGGCAGCTACAAAATATGAGTTCGATAGAATATAGAATAAGGATATACAAAAAAGAACCAATCCCAATGAAAAAGCCGAATAAATTGGATTCCGAAATAATACTACTGCCAGACTTCCAAATATAAGACCCGATCCCAGAAAGACTAAAAGAAAATCATGTATTGGTCCAGGTAAATCCATTTTTTATAGAGAAAATCGAAAAATTTCATGCCCTTTTGACCTGACCAGGAAAAAAGAGGTTATCCTAATATTTTTAGGATAATTCTTAATTGAATGAAATTTCAATGGGGGGTGGTGTGGATTGATGGAAATACAGTTATGAGGCTACACTTTTTCTTAAAAGCAGAGGTTGAAACTATCCATTTTGAAATCATTATTGGAATAGAAATCGATTTTCAATCAAAACGAAGCCACGATTCTTGCCAACCAACCGTTCTTGACCAAGCAAAAACCTCATTCCTTTAAATCAAAAAGCTATTTTGATTTTCAATTTGTAAAAGGTTTTTGTATCAAGAATTTGATACATTTTTTTTTTGATTTATTTGAGATGAATTCGAAGAAATTGTTCGAATTGTGTAATCATCAATTATTGACACAGGTAACCGACCTAAAGCAATTTGATTATAATTCAATTCGTGGCGATCATAAGTAGAAAGTTCATATTCTTCAGTCATTGATAAACAATTTGTTGGACAATATTCAACGCAATTACCACAAAATATACAGATTCCAAAATCAATACTGTAATTAAGCAGTCGTTTCTTTCGAATATTAGTTTCCAATTTCCAATCTACAACGGGTAGGTCTATAGGACATACACGAACACATACTTCACAAGCAATGCATTTATCAAATTCAAAGTGAATTCGGCCTCGGAAACGCTCCGGTGTGATCAATTTTTCGTAGGGGTATTGAATAGTTACAGGTAAACGATTTGCATGGGACAGGGTAATCATGAAACCCTGACCAATGTACCTGGCCGCTCGGATTGTTCGTTGACCAGAATTCAAGAACTGAGTTAGCATAGGGAACATACCTGAATATCTATAAATAATTTGACTTGTTTCTTTCTCTTGTTTGAGACAAGTTGTGAAAACAGAATATTCTGTTTCTTTAGAGCGAAAGAAGTTGGAACGAAGTTGTTAATAATAGATTACCTAGAGAAATAGGTAAAAGAAATTTCCACCCAAGATTTAAAAGTTGGTCCATTCTCAATCTCGGTAAAGTCCATCTTGTTGCAATAGAAATGAACAAGAACAAATAGGTTTTAGCTAATGTAATAAAGATACCGATTATTGTTCCAAAAACTTGACTTCTTTTATTTATGTCAAAAAGCTCAGTAGTGAATATATATGGAATAGAAAGATTCCAACCCCCCAAGTAAAGAACTGTTACAAATAATGAAGAAACTAGTAGATTTAGATACGACGCAACATAAAATAAACCAAATTTGATACCTGAATATTCGGTTTGATAACCTGCTACTAATTCTTCTTCTGCCTCTGGTAAATCAAAAGGCAATCTCTCGCACTCGGCTAGAGAAGAAATTAGAAAAACGATAAACCCTATAGGTTGACGCCACAAATTCCATCCCCAAAAACCATATTTTGACTGCACTTCCACTACATCAACTGTACTTGAACTGTTAGATAATCATAGTCGACGATAACATCACTGTTCCCGCCGCTATTACAGAACCGTACATGAGATTTTCACCTCATACGGCTCCTCAAAGATCACAAATAAATCTAAGGGCCCTTCAACATTATTTATTTTGATATGTTTATATGTTTGTGTAGGATTGAAAGAGAGTCAAACTCTTATCCTAAATCCTAGAATTAGACCAATGGAATTCCGTCTGCTAGATTTCTAGTAAAATAGTGCTTCTGAATTGATCTCATCTCTTAAGAATTTTCATTTTTCTTTATTGATTAATAACTTTCTCTTTGAATAAAAAAAGACCCCCTTTTTAGGGGAATATCACCTAAATATTCAACCTATCATTTTCGATTACGAAAAAGAAGTCGATATTGCATTACATAATAAGAATTGTATTTCTCAAAATAAAATCGAAAGACTAGAATTGAAAAAGGGGATCTTTTTTTTTTTATTCATAACTAGTTCGATTTTATTTCGTTCCTATTCTCCTTTCTAACAAAAAGGGGCATTGCCCATAAAGTAAAAGATTTCTTCGTTCTTGATAGTTATTTACTTAATCGGTGGATAGGAACATACTCTGGATCGAAACCTTGGGGAGTACTTCTTAATCATTTCTACCAACTTAAAGCCCCAATTCGAATTTCTTTTCTATAAAGAAAAAGAAATATCCTATATAGATAATTTACAGAATCTCCATTACTAATCCTTTGTGTATCTTGGTCTTCCTAACCATCCACTCACTTTTTGAGTTGGTAATACATATCATATATAGTAAAAACCCCATAAAGTTGATCTTTTGAGCCTGTTTCAAGGCATAATGATCAATCAATCAATCTTGGAGTAAACAATCTTGGCTGCTCATGTTTGCTTTGCCTTAATTCTTGTACATAGGAAATGAGATTGAATTCCTTTAACAGCAAATTTGTAAGCCGTTTTATTTCACTCATACAACTATCTGGTTTAGTTTATCCATCCTGAAAAAAAAATGGATATTCAACTCATTTAGCTCTCTTGCTATAATGCTAGAAAGAAAAAAAAATAGGGGAATTTTTATGTCTCACCGAATCGCACGTAGAGATATTGATAATACACATAGAGTTAATGGTATTTCATAACTAATTGATTGAGCAGCAGCCCTTAATCCACCTAAAAAAGAATATTTATTATTTGATCCATATCCCGACATCAGAAGTCCAATGGGAGCAAGACTTGAAACGGCAATCCATAAAAAAACACCAATACTAAGATCGGCTAGAATAAAGCGATAGCTAAAAGGAATTACTGAGTAACTTAGTAAAATGGATATGACTGCTATAGCCGGGCCGATACTGAATAAACGAGTATCCCCTCTAGATGGAAGAAGGTTCTCCTTGAAAAGTAGTTTTGTACCATCTGCTAGAGCTTGAAAAATTCCTAAAGGACCGGCGTATTCGGGTCCAATACGTTGCTGTATCCCTGCAGAAATTTCTCTTTCTAACCAAACAATTACTAGTACACCTAGTGTGATTCCTAATACAAGAGTGAAAATAGGGACAAGCGTCCATATGATCCGATAGACTTCTTTTAAAGATTCTAATCTGGAAAAAGAATAGATAGCTTGTATTTCTGTTGTATCAATTATCATTTCAACGATCAACTTCTCCCATAATGATATCTATGCTACCTAGTATCGTCATAATATCAGCCAATTTCATCCTTTTAACTAACTGAGGAAGAATTTGCAAGTTGATAAAACCCGGTGGTCGAATTTTCCATCTCCAAGGAAAAACACTCTGATCTCCTATCAAAAAAATTCCCAATTCCCCTTTTGGAGCTTCAACTCTTACATAAAGTTCTTGTTTGGGCAATTCAAAGGTTGGAGAAGGTTTTTTACTAATAAATCGATATTCAAAATCATTCCATTCAGGATCTTTTATCCGATCAAAGCGTCGGATTTCTAAATTCTCATACGGTCCCCCCGGAATTCCTTCCAGAGCCTGTTGGATAATTTTTATGGATTCTGTCATTTCATTGATTCGTACTAAATACCGAGCTAATGAATCCCCTTCTTTTTGCCATTGAATCTCCCAATCAAATTCGTCGTAACATTCATAACGATCAACTTTACGAAGATCCCATTGTATCCCAGAAGCTCGTAACATTGGCCCTGATAAACCCCAATTTAGTGCTTCTTCGGCACCAATAATGCCTATGCCTTCAACGCGTTCTAAAAAAATAGGATTCCGTGTAATAAGTTTTTGATATTCAGCAACCCCGGTTAAAAAATAATCGCAAAAATCCAAACATTTATCTATCCAGCCATGAGGTAGATCAGCAGCGACTCCTCCGATACGAAAAAAATTATGCATCATACGCATACCGGTGGCAGCTTCGAACAGGTCATATATCAACTCTCGTTCTCGAAAAATATAGAAGAAGGGGGTCTGTGCCCCAATATCTGCCATAAAAGGACCAAGCCATAAGAGATGGGAGGCGATACGACTCAACTCCAACATAATAGCTCTGATATAGCTAGCTCTTTTAGGTATTTGAATATTGCCTAGCTGCTCGGGTCCATTGACGGTTATTGCTTCTGTGAACATAGTAGCTAAATAATCCCAACGCGTTACATAAGGCAAATATTGTATAATTGTTCGATTTTCCGCAATCTTCTCCATCCCTCTATGTAAATAACCCACTATTGGTTCACAGTCAATAACATCTTCACCATCGAGAGTAACGATCAGTCGAAGAACACCGTGCATTGATGGGTGGTGAGGACCCATATTGACTATCATGAGGTCCTTTCTTATAGTTGGCGCAATCATAAGTTTTTTCCCGAGTCATTCTTCCATGCATTGCTGAAATTTAAAAGAAGTTCATCAAAATGTAAACGACTAAGTCCAAATGGTATCACGCTTCAGATTAACGAGTTTTTCTCTCTCGAATATTCAACTCACCAATTAATTGGTTATAGTATTCTCTATTCTTTTTTGATAAATAGGCCAGTAGTCGTTGACGTTTTCCCAAAATCTTTCGCAAACCTCTCTGAGATGAAGAGTCTTTTTTGTGCAATTCCAAATGCGAAGTAAGTTTCCTTATCTTAGCGGTGAAACTGAATATTTGAAATTCAGCAGACCCTGTCTTTTCTTCCTTTTCTTTTTGAGAAATAACCGAAATGAATGAATTTTTTACCATAAAAAAAATTTCCCTTTCTCTTTTTACAGGTATGGATTTTAACGATCAGTAACAATAATGTCATTAATTTTAATGCAGAGTATATACAATAGGCTAATCCCGATTTCTTTAGAAACTCATTTTTTTAGGAATTCAAATCAATCAAATCCATTTCAAATTGGATTTAGATAGGAAAGAATTAGTCCACCTTCACATCGAAGATTTAAGATCTAAAATAAAGAAGGTTCTGTTGGTTCATTTCGAGATTTAATTGAGACATTTTTTATTTCATATTGGAATACTGACATGTAACCCATCTGTGTATTTGTTTGTTTTCACATATCCTATATTCATATACCCTGTCTTTCTATTATATGTATATAGTAATATAGAGTATAGGATATAGGATATATAGAAAAGTGTATTATCCAGAAATTTTCAATCGTGGATACAGATGGATCCTTAACATACTGAAATGACTGCTATTATTGGTATCAAACCAATAACGACTCATACAAACTAAATCTTCTAATCGATAATTAGCCCAAAGAAAGAGTTTGAATTTCATTAATTTATTTTTCTCTCTATCAAGGCAGTCATTATCGGGTGAAACATAGCTGATGTTTTTTACGCTCTTTTCATTGCAAAATAATGAATTTTTAGCTACATCATTTTGAGTCTTTGAATTGAAAAAAATTAGAATTCGCAATTTTCTACGATGCCTAAACGATAAAATATTTTCCGGAACAAGCAAATCAAAATGATTTTTGTCTCTCTTTCCTGTTATTCTTTGATGTGATGAAATAGCTTCATCCAAATTTTTTTTAGAAACATATCGTTTCCCTTGGTATTTTTGATTTCTTTGATGCTTACTCTTATGAACCAACGAAATACCTATGGTTTGATACATAATCAATTGTCCATCCTTTTTTCCAGACAGACGAATGGGCTCTATAATCAATACTCCCTTTTTCATCAATTCTGGAAGAGTTAAATTCTTCTGAGTCAGCATTATATCGAAACTCAGTTCACCGGTTTCAGCCGCGAATTTAGTAATAGGTCTTGGATCTTTCAGTCTAAGCAAGAGACAAGATATCTTGATATTATTCATTATTCTTTGGTTGAAGGGCTCGTCCGTTCTCAATTGAAAAAGTAAATAACGTTTCAGGAAGAAATCGAGTTCTGCATACGTGTCACTTTTGTATTGTTTTTTCTTTTTCCCCTTTTTCATGTCCGGTCTTGCAGAATTTTCACCAATATCCTTTTGTTGAGGGGGGTCGGATCTAAGATCTCCTCCATTTGTGGATTTTCTTTCTTTTTGATTTTGGTGCTCTTTATTCGATGCTATCAAAAAACTTCTTCTTTCTTTTTCGTTGATCTTGTTCGTTTCACCACTATTTTTATTCCTATTGAAATTGAAAAAAAGTAGTTTGCTTGGTATAAACCAAGGTTTTGTTTTATATGCAGTATAAAGTGACACCAATTCTGGGAAGAACCAAAGTTCCAGATTCGATATGGAACACTTTAGGGGTTTTTTATTCATTCCCATCCAATCAAAAAAGCCTTTCGATGATTTAGGTGAATTTATTTCTGGAATCGTAAGATAAAAAAGATCTTTTTTCTGAACTATTTGAGAATTATTAGTACGAATTTGAGTATTTTGATTCCTATTTGTATTAATCGTTGTCCAGACCTCAGTATTGACTTTTTGTCTAAGATCAAAATTGAGGATTTTCCAATCCAAATATTTTCTATCGAATGTTTTTTCGATATCTATATCTAGACTATCCCCCTTTCCTAGAAAATTATTACTAGGGATGTTCCTCAGCAGATCAAAAAGGGTTTCTTTTGGTGTGTTATAATAAATCTCTTGGTTCTTTTTTCTTTGAAACGGAGATCCATAAAAAAAGCATTCCGTTTTCTTTTCATAATTAAGAAATTTATACGATAAAAGACCATATCTATAGTATTTTTGAAAATTCTCTTTTTGATTAAATAAAAAATCCACTTTCAATTCTTTTTCTTTTTTCGAATTAATTAATTGGTTTTTTTCATATGAGTTCCGTTTGCTTTCATTTTCCTTATTAGCTTTAGCTATACGATGTTGATGAACTGGATTTCGCCGTTTTTTTGGTATTAATCTAGACCAGATAATCTGAGATAAATCGTATTGATAATGCCCTCTTAACCAGTCTTTCCATTGATTTATTTCATAACCCGGAAGTTGCTTATCTTCCAATTTTGAATCAACCAGGCCTTGTGTTTCAAAGGACTTCTTTATTTCAGATTTAAGAAAAAAGGGGATTCCTTGATATTGAAGAACAGATCGTAATTTATATGAGTCATTAACCCGGAGTTGTGAGAATCTGTAAAACACATACGCTTGTGATATAGAGGATAAGTCATAAAAAAAATGTGAATTTCTTTTACTAATAATATTATTTTCAAGTGACTTATTTCTAGTCGAAATAAAAATAAGCGGAATTGTATTTTTCTTTTTTTTATTAAGTATTCTTTCATTATTGTAAATGGATTTATCAATAATTTTTTTTCCTAATTCAAGAAAGAATTCTGTAGTCATTCGGACAATATTAATGATAGATAAAAATGGATCTATATGTATTCGTTTAATGAAAAATTTTACAAAAAGGGGTAATTTATAGATTAATCGAGCATTTTTTCCTTTTAATATCTCCCATTTTTCGAATTTTTTAGCATTATAACTTGTTTTGTTAGGACTAAGATTATTCTTTTTTGGAGTTATTTTTTCTTTCTCTTTTGAGATTCTTTCGATTTGATCCCGAAGTGTACTTGTTCTATTAGCCCGATCCTTTATTTTTTTTTTTGTCAATAAAGAGTTTTTACAACCCGAAGATCCAATTTGACTCAACGATTCGTGAATTATCTGATTGTTAATCATGGAATCGTCTTCTTCTTTAATTTCACTCGATTCATATATTTCCACTTCTCTTAATTGAAATAAGAAAAGTAGATTTACTTTTGAAAGTTCTTTTATTCTTTTTTTTAGAAAAATAAAACTTTTGAGAACCCATTCTTTTGTTTCTTTTGAAACCCTTCGAAATGGTTTTGTTTTTTCTTTCAAAACTCTTAGAACTCGAAAATACTTCCTTTTGGATTTTTTTTTTAATTTTCTAATTTTTTTTTTGAGTTCCTTGAAAATGGGTTTAAAAAAGGAACGTTGTTTTTGAGGCGAACCAAAGGGGAGTTCAGCTCTCATTCCCGCAACCGTTAAAAAAAAAGAATCATCTTTTTCTTTTTTCTTTTTCATTAGATCTTTCTGAAAGGAACGTTGTTTTGATTCGTGCCAAGGTTTTAGATAGAAAGGAAAAAAGATTCTTATCTGAATACCATCTATCAGCCAATTTTTCGGAAATTCTGTTTCGGATAATGTAACACCCTTATAGGTACATTTAACGTGCATCTCTCTATTCCATTCCTTGAAATCTTCAGACCATTCAGGAGGTTGCAATAAGAGTATACGTCCAATATTTTTCAATATTATCAGTAAAGGTAGTAGAATATATTTTCTAAAAATAGATTGAGTTACTAACGTGCAACCTCTTATTGCTTGTGCAAATGGAATATTATCCCAGGACTCTGGTATCTCTATTTTCTTTTTTGTGTACTTCTCAATTTTTTCAGTTATTTTTGTTTGCTCTTCTATATACTTCAATCTTTTGATTGCTTCCTCTTTCGCCATCCAATTTTGAGAAATTCGTTTAATCAACCCGGAGATATCAAAAGAAAAAAGAGGAGATTTTTGTATTCTGTCCAAAAAAAGGGGGGAATGTACATTTTCTTGAAACAAATCCCCTATTGTTATTTTACGCCTTTGAGCCCGCA